ACAACCCGATGATGTGAATTACTCTAATTCCAAATCACGCCAGCCGCCATTGCTAAGAAACATCGCGGTATATATATATTGATATTGAAATAAATTCGAATGATTTAGTTGTTAATTTAGATATTTAATTTGGGTTTCTTTATATTAGTTTTAATTGAAATTTATTTTCAGAAAATTTTAATAAAAAAAAAAGAAAGAAGTCTATTTTTTTTTACTTTATCCCTTCTTTTTTCCTTATGAAATCTGAAATGAAATAGAATGCTTAGAAGGGAATATAATGAAATTCTTTGATTGGTTCTTTCGACAAAACAAAGGAATGATGGATTTTTGATTTGACTGGTGAGGCCAAACCAAAAAACAATTAATTATAACAAATCAAATTCAAATTATAACAAATAAAATATATATAATATTCTAAACTAAATCAGAGAATAGAATTAATAAATTAAATAAATAAACGACGCCTTCTTTTATTCGAAACGCCTCGTGATCTTCAACCAATTGTGTGCTTCAATATAATTACCAGGAGTAAGCGTTATGGCCTGTTTCCAATACTCAGCGGCTTGATCAAACCAAGCCTCCGCAATTTCCGAATCTCCCTGGCGAATGGCCTGTTCTCCCCGGTCGGAATAGGCGGATTAATTCCTTCCCTTAGAACCGTACTTGAGAGTTTCCTACCTCATACGGCTCATCAATGCTTTTGGTGTCCTGTTACCATACCTAATGAATGGAATTTCGATCCCATTTTTCGGGTTAACCAAAAGCGGTTTATTACATGAGTTTTAAACTGAAATTTGGATTCAATATTCAATTTGGATTAATAATCCGTTTTATTTCGTTTTATCTTTTTTCCCACCTTCAGAAGAAAAAATTCCTCCTATCATTAGAATTTTCTGAAAGGTAACTATCTCAGTTTCGTATAGAAATTTATTATAGAATCTTTGAAAAAAACTTTCCTTCCTAAGACCTAAGAAAGAAAAGACTTACTATCTTTGGGATCTGATCCTACACCGCTGCTCAAGACTTTAGTGGATCGACTCTATTACATAAGCGGATTCCTAATTTTTATCTCACATCATGAGCTAAGTATATCTATCATCATGACATAAGTACGCAGTTATTATTGTATCGGCCTCAAACCTCGCTAATTGATCTTTACGGTGCTTCCTCTACCAATTAGATCCTTTTTTTATCCATAGAAAAAAGGAGCTAGGTCTATCTATTCTTCATATCATATTTCAACTTCTATGAAGTTTCTTTCTTTGCTACAGCTGATAAAAATCGTTGTTTTAGACGATGCATATGTAGAAAGCCTTTTTTTCTTTTTTTTTTCACTTCTATAGTGAAGATAGTCGCACGTAATGACAGATCACGGCCATATTATTAAAAGCTTGTGGTAAGAATGGATTTCGTTCTAGTGCTCGAAAATAATATTCCAAAGCTTTCGTATGTTCTCCATTACTTGTATGGATAAGACCTATATTATAGAGTATATAACTTCGATCATAGGGATCAATTTCCAGTCGCATAGCTTCATAATAATTCTGTAAAGCTTCCGCATAATTTCCTTCAGATTGAGCTGACATCCGTTACGGTCGCCATTCAATTAAACGAATCTCCGTTCCAGAACCGTACGTGAGATTTTCATCTCATACGGCTCCTCCCTTATGCGCATAAGGAGAATAATAGATGAAATCAAAAAAGATGAAAATATTCTCATTATGGACTGAGCAGAGCTAGTGTTTTTACAAGAAATCTCTAGCCAACCCTGCTGCAAGAGATCTTTTCTTAACATCAAACGTGTTGGGACTAGATAGAAATGAGAACTCCAACAATTTCTTTGTTTTCAACGCCTCCTAATTTCCAGGAATTAGTCACTTCAACAACCTTCGATGGTTATATTGGTATCCAAAGTACGAACGAGATGGATGTTTGTTGTCCCAACCATTCTTTTAGTCCCGAGCCCAATAAGGAAGGGGATAATTTCTAACAAGGTTTTCGTGTTGTTGATTCCTAGGTGTAGTGTTTCTTCCCTTATGCTGTCCGTTGGTACTAGTGGAGTAGGATTGCCCCATAATACAGAACCTCTAGGTGTAACCTTTCGCTCAACACTAGAATCGTAAATTGAAACATAGCATCTGAGGTTGCATTAATCGAGGATACACGACAGAAGGAATTGTTCTATTTCCAAACTTCACCTTCAACAAGCGTAGATTTCTTTCAAAAAATTTCCCCAATTGCGTGTCTTTTTCGTAAGACCGAGAGAAATGAAAAAAAAAAAGAATCAAATCACACCATCTCTATAATAGGTAAATGCCTCTTTTTCTCCTGAAGTTGTCGGAATTATTTGCAATAAGATATTGGCTACAATTGAAAAGGTCTTATCAATAAAATTTCCATTTATCCGCGATCTAGGCATAGCTAGCAATCCATTCTATAATTCTTCTCATTCCCTCTTGCGGGAAAATGATCCCACAAACAAAAGAATTGTACAGTACGAAATAACATAAAAACAGATTGATTTGAAAAAAAAAAAAGATTATGTGCCTTCTATTTATCCAAATTCTTCCTTTTTGACAGGAATCAATATGAAATATTTCAATCCGATTCGGTTTCATACTAATGTAGTAGTATACCAACGAAGGGAACTAGTACGATTTCATTGAAGTTCCAGATTCGAGGAACTCGAGAAATTTTGATTGAATTATGATACAAAGAAGAAAAAGATCGACTAATCATTCTATGATGAAAATAGAATAACCACCTCTTTTTTATGTTGTGTACATAGCAGGTATACAACCCACTATACAAAAACAAAATCTTTTATGAATCTCGAATAGAGGGGTAAGGGAGGGGTTTGTTGTTGATAACTCTAAAACCGGAAATAAATTTGACAATTTGTAGGGTATGGAATCGTAGTCTATATAGAATTATGATACAAAGGTATCTGTTAACCCTAGCCTAAAAAATCTAGATCTACTGATCAGTTGATTCGTTCTAATTCATTGATTTAATTGATTCGAATTCGAAATAAAATAGTAGGGGTCATTTTTGCAAACATGAATCCCTCCTTTTTAATTAAAAAAAATTTCGTACGAAAATAATTCTCTCTTTATCTTGGAACCTCGAAAGAAAGATCTTTCTTTACTTTGATGAAAAATTTTATATTTTTATTTGTTTGTAATATATAGCTAAACTCGATTGGTCGTACCTAATCCAATAATCTAGAATGGAATATGAATAACTCGCTATTCGCTCGGTTTTTGGTACATAATCATTATGTAGGAGAGATGGCCGAGCGGTTCAAGGCGTAGCATTGGAACTGCTATGTAGGCTTTTGTTTACCGAGGGTTCGAATCCCTCTCTTTCCGTACCTTCACTTAATAGACCCAATAACACCGGATCCAATAGCAACGGAAACCTTTATTCCACCAGTTAGACCTTTCATTGATATAGATTCTGTATTCCGAATTGCTAAACTAGGAAGAATACCAGAAAGAATATGAAACTAGCCCCTCGGTCTATGATACATAAATGGGAGAAAATTGGGATCAAACCCGTATTTTTCTTACTTAACCTTAGGTTAATTTAATTTGATGAAAGGGAAGAAAATTGACCAAACCCTTGTTTATTTGAATTTAGGTTTAAGTCTGACGAGAATAATATTCTACGACTAGCAATTCGTTTATTTTCAAACCGACCCATTTACTATCTATTATTTGATTGACTAATCCTTTATATTGGAATGGGTGAAGGGTCAAATGGTTTGGGACTTCCGCATGAGGGGAAGAGTTGAGAGAATTTTGAATCAGAGTTATCGATTGTTGTTCATCCTTCGCCGTAATAATATCTCGGGGTTTGCAGCGATAACTTGGTATATCTACTATACGCCCATTCACTAAAACATGTCTATGGTTAACTAATTGGCGGGCTGCGGGAATAGTCGAAGCCATACCCAATCGAAAAAGGATGTTATCCAAGCGCATTTCAAGTAATTGTAGTAAAACTTGACCTGTTGACCCCTTAGCTTTTCCGGCGATACGAACGTATTTAAGTAATTGTCGTTCTGTAAGACCATAATGAAAACGCAATTTTTGTTTTTCTTCTAGGCGAATACGATATTGAGATTTTTTCCCGGAACGCGATTGGTTTCTAAGATCACTTCCGGCTTTAGGACTTTTATTAGTTAGTCCTGGTAAAGCCCCCAAGCGGCGGATTTTTTTGAAACGAGGTCCTCGGTAACGCGACATAAAGACTCCTTATTCTTTTTTAGAATTCATTTCATTCTTTTTATTTTACAGAATAAACCTAAACTAAAACTGAACTAAATGAAGCGAAATTTACTGAAGTAGTGTACTTGTACTATAAAGAAGAATAAATAAGAATGAGATAAGTTGGATAAATATTCAAACTTTCTATTATTATATATATAAAATATAAAAGATCCTTTTCCTGACACAGTTGGGAGTTAATCAATATCAATTCGTGGATTTTGGAAAAGTGGGGAAAAACTTTTTCAATATTCTTTGATTTCAAAGGGAGATTATCAATTTTTTGATAAATTGAAGAAAAAATGAAAAATAGGAAAAAGCCGGCTATCGGAATCGAACCGATGACCATCGCATTACAAATGCGATGCTCTAACCTCTGAGCTAAGCGGGCCCACATAATAGAAATTATCTCTGCATAGGAATTCAATACACTATATACTATATAGTGTCTTTAGAAATAGAAAAAACACTATACTATATAGTGTCTTTATAAATAGAAAAAAGAATAGAATCTATAATTTCCAATAAATATTGGATATATTAATATTATAGAATATAACGATTTATATAGCGATATAGAATTTAGATTTCTTGATCACAATTCTAAATTCGAATTGTATTCGAATATTATTCTATTCGATAGTAAATGTAAATCTTAAATAGTTTTAGATAGTCAAATTTTCTTTTTTTTTTTTTTTTTGATTCACATGACATTTGAAATTCTTTTTG